CAGGGAAAAATATTATCTAGACGAGTAAATAGATTGACCTTGAAACAACAACGATTAATTACTATTGCTATAAAACAAGCTCGTATTTTATCTTTGTTACCTTTTCTTAATAATGAGAAACAATTTGAAAGAACCGAGTCGACCACTAGAACTCCTAGTCTTAGAGCCAGAAAAAGATAGGTTTACTCTTTATTCACTTGAATTCAAATCCCCATCCGAACTCAAACGCGGATTTCTATTTTGTTGGAAAAATCCAAGAATCCGGATTGAATTCTTGTGTCGTAAGAAAAAAAAGAATAATCTGAGAAGAAGAAATTTTTTTAGTGAACGTGTTGATTCATATTTATTTTGACTACTTTATTTTGACTACTTTCTCATATTTATAATATTATATTCATTTTTATTCGACCTTCCCGGAGTTCATTCTCCGGGCAACTCCGTTTAACCGGTGGATTCCTTCCAACTTACTTCTTTTATGATCTCATTGGAAATCATATAAAGACAATTCCTATTTGATATAGCTATTTGTGCAAGTATTTTACGATTAAGAAGCAATTGTCTCTTGTACAGATCATTTATGAATCTACTATAACTATAGCATACCCCCCTTTCGCGAATTGCTGCATTTATTCGAGTGATCCACAAACGACGAAAATTGATTTTTTGCCTATCCCTATCCCGATGAGCCGAAACCAAAGCTCTTATTTTTTGTTGAGTAATAGTTCGAGTAAGTCTTGAATGAGCCCCCCGAAAGCTTGATGCAAATAAACGAATTTTTGTTCTACGTCTCCGAGCGATATATCCCCGTCTAATTCTGGTCATTGAATAAATGAAACTTTAACGAATAACTAATTGATTTCCTTTCTTTCAGTTATTCTTTTGCCCCTTTCCTAGTATATGAATAACAAAACGGATTTTTCCAATGTATAAACTAATAATTCCAATGGCTTTGGCTACTATAACCTTCCCAACCACAATTTTTCTTTTTTTTTTTTTTCGAGGCATTTCACCTCGAAATACGAAATTTTACTATACTAGGTATTAAAAAAGAAAAGTAATGATAAAGAAATAGTGGATTCCATCGTTTCTATGGTTACTTCTTAAACGGTGAGGTCTTCTCTATACACCGGAGCCTTTACTTCATTTAATCAATGTTATTGCTAACTTGTATAGTTCACATTCTTCGGCTCTACCCATGAATTATCCAGTAATAGGTCTTTCACAACGAGCTCTACCTATACAGTAACGGTATTTAATTATGAAGATTGGCTGGGTAGCTGACCCTATTAGTCCGTTCTTGCAAGAGGGGTTTATTTTAACTAAGATTTCCTCCGCTTAATGGATAACCATTTGCTACCAATGGAGAATTGCTTCTCATCTTGAATTGAGGTGAGTGGATTTACACCAACAGAAACCATAAATTTCATACACAATAAAAGGGATATCATCGATTTTTAGATAGGAAATGTAGTTCGTTTTTCCGGTCTATCCTATTTGATCATTGATATTCGAACATTGTTCTCTTTCCTTTGTTCTAGTTCATGATCTGAACGAGTCGCACATACACCCTAGTACATGTTCCTCGACGCTGAGGGCATCCCCGAAGCGCGGGGGATTTTGTGACATTTCTAATTGGCTGTCTTGTATTTCTAATAAGTTGTTTAATCGTTGGCATGTTGAATCATATACATAATGGGCTGGTTTAGATCGATCCTAACCGGATGATTATGAATTACTTTTATTCAATAGAATATAGAATAATAAAAAAAGTCATAGAATATTAAACTCGGCAGGGTGAATTTCAGAATTGACGTGAAATCTAGGCTATTGTCATTCAACCGCTACAAGATCAACAATTCCATAAGCTTGGGCCTCTGTTGCTGACATAAAAACATCTCTTTCCATGTCTTCGGATACAACCCATACGGGTTTGCCCGTTCTTTGTACATAAACCCTTGTCAGGGTTTCACGTAGTTTCAGCAGTTCTCCCACTTCCAGGATGAATTCTCCCGTTGCTACTTCAGAAAAAGAACCAGCAGGTTGATGGATCATTACCCTGATAATATAAGATAATAAAAGGATTCTCTATTTTTCATGATATGAGGGGAAGATACAAAGAAAGATAAAAGAATAACAAGAAAAAAAGATAGAATCGAACAACCGTACGGGCATTATGCATTGCATACGGCTCTACAATAAAATTGACCCTTACCTTCCATAAAATAAAGAAAAAAAATAGGATCGATCAGACCCCGATCGGTAAATGATCAACTTACCACCCTTCCTTTCAGAGGAATTCAAAAATACTATGATGGCTCCGTTGCTTTATATATTGATTATATTTTTTTGTCTGTTATTTGTCTGTCATTCAGCAATCCCAAAGTGGCTTTTTTATTTGATCAAATAAACTAAGGAAAAAAGAATTTTTTTTTCGCTCTATAAATATTGTTAAGAGACCTCTGGTGTGAAAAAAGTTTGTGACGCTGAACTGGACTTCCAA